GGGAACAATTAGGAGATTCTCTAGAAGAAATACGGGGTTCTGCTTCTGGGGGCAACATGCTAGGGGGTGGCGGTCCCACTTATGGGGTCAAATCAATACGTTCTAAGAATAAATATTTTAATATCAATCTCATCGATATGATCGATTTCATAAGTATCATACCAAATCCCATCAATCGAATCGCTTTTTCCAGAAATACGAGACATCTAAGTCATACAAGTAAAGAGACCTATTCATTGATAAGAAAAAGAAAAAAGGTGAACGGTGATTGGATTGATGATAAAATAGAATCCTGGGTCTCGAACAGTGATTCGATTGATGATAAAGACAGAGAATTCTTGGTTCAGTTCTCCGCCTTAACGACAGAAAAAAGGATTGATCAAATTCTATTGAGTCTGACTCATAATGATCATTTAGCAAAGAACGACTCTGGTTATCAAATGATTGAACAACCGGGAGCAATTTACTTACGATACTTAGTTGACATTCATAAAAAGTATCTAATGAATTATGAGTTCAATACATCCTGTTTAGCAGAAAGACGGATATTCCTTGCTCATTATCAGAAAATCACTTATTCACAAATCGCCTGTGGGGCTAATAGTTTTCATTTCCCATCTCATGGAAAACCTTTTTCGCTCCGCTTAGCCCTCTCTAGGGGTATTTTAGTGATAGGTTCTATAGGAACTGGACGATCCTATTTGGTCAAATACCTAGCGACAAACTCCTATGTTCCTTTCATTACAGTATTTCTGAACAAGTTCCTGGATAACAAGCCTAAGGGCTTTCTTATTGATGATAGTGACGATATTGATGATAGTGACGATATCGACCGGGACCTTGATACGAAGCTGGAGCTTCTAACTATGATGAATGCGCTAACTATGGATATGATGCCGGAAATAGACCGTTTTTATATCACCCTTCAATTCGAATTAGCAAAAGCAATGTCTCCTTGCATAATATGGATTCCAAACATTCATGATCTGGATGTGAATGAGTCGAATTATTTATCCCTCGGTCTATTACTGAACTATCTCTCCAGGGATTGTGAAAGATGTTCCAATAGAAATATTCTTGTTATTGCTTCGACTCATATTCCCCAAAAAGTGGATCCCGCTCTAATAGCTCCGAATAAATTAAATACATGCATTAAGCTACGAAGGCTTCTTATTCCACAACAACGAAAGCACTTTTTCACTCTTTCATATACTAGGGGATTTCGCTTGGAAAAGAAAATGTTCCTTACTAATGGATTCGAGGCCATAACCATGGGTTCCAATGTACGAGATCTTGCATCACTTACCGATGAGGCCCTATCGATTAGTATTACACAGAAGAAATCAATTATAGACACTAATCTAATTAGATCTGCTCTTCATAGACAAACTTGGGATTTGCGATCCCAGGTAAGATCGGTTCAGGATCATGGGATCCTGTTCTATCAGATAGGAAGGGCTGTTGCACAAAATGTACTTATAAGTAATTGCTCCATAGATCCTATATCTATCTATATGAAGAAGAAATCATGTAACGAAGGGGATTCTTATTTGTACAAATGGTACCTCGAACTTGGAACGAGCATGAAGAAATTAACGATACTTCTTTATCTTTTGAGTTGTTCGGCCGGATCGGTCGCTCAAGACCTTTGGTCTCTACCCGAACTCGATGAAAAAAACGGGATCACTTCTTATGGACTCGTTGAGAATGATTCTGATCTAGTTCATGGCCTATTAGAAGTAGAAGGCACTCTGGTGGGATCCTCACGGACAGAAAAAGATTGCAGCCAGTTTGATAATGATCGAGTGACATTGCTTCTTCGGCCCGAAGCAAGGAATCCCTTAGATATTATGCAAAATGGATCTTGGTCTATCGTTGATCAGAGATTTATCTACGAACAATACAAATCGGAGTTTGAAGAAGGAGTCCTCGACCCGCAACGGATAGAGGAGGATTTATTCAATCACATAGTTTGGGCTCCTAGAATATGGCGTCCTTGGGGCTTTCGATACAATCAAATAGAAAGCCCCAATGAATTGGGATTTCCCTATTGGGCCAGGTCATTTCGGGGCAAGCGGATTATTTATGATGAAGAGGATGGGCTTCAAGAGAATGATTCGGAGTTCTTGCAGGGTGGAACCATGCAGTACCAGACACGAGATAGATCTTCCAAAGAACAAGGTTTTTTTCGAATAAGCCAATTCATTTGGGATCCTGCGGATCCACTCTTTTTCCTATTCAAAGATCAGCCCTTTGTCTCTGTGTTTTCACATCGAGAATTCTTTGCAGATGAAGAGATGTCAAAGGGGCTTCTTACTTCCCAAACAGATCTTCCTACATCTCGCTGGTTTATCAAGAATACGCAAGAAAAGTACTTCGAATTGTTGATTTATCGCCAGAGATGGCTTAGAACCAATAGTTCATTATCTAATGGATTTTTCCGTTCTAATACTCCATCTGAGAGTTATCAGTATTTATCAAAGCTGTTCCTATCTAACGG